ACATATTCCAATTCGATTGGATACCAGAAAAATAAAAGAATTCGGGATTTGATCTGTTCGATAAAATAAAGACCTAATAATCAGAAACAATATCGAATTGATTTTTTTAGGACTTAACCTTTTCACGGATTCAATGGTTTCAAAAAAAATTGGAATTCGCAGAAAAGAGAGAAATTCTTACCTATTTTTTTAGTAGAATTTGTAGAATACGATTGAAGTGCGTAATAAGGCTTGGATTTTTTAAACATGCGCAGATATAACTCTAGCTATAGCTATCTATATAGATGTCTCTTCCTTTATTGCAGTCCTATTCGTTCGGGACAGCACATGTCGTGTGAAATTTGTATTTTCTATTCAATCTATTTAATGAAAAATTGTAAAAAAAAAATGGAACCACGAGAATTTCCTGAAAATTCCCTATAGGCATTATAGACGGATAAGATACCCGATTAGATAATATCTGTGTAACAATTTATGTTCTAGGCTTTACATATACTGATAATTGCTGTTATAATTGAAATGGAAAAGGATTTATTTTTCTTGAAAAATAAGATTTGTTATGTCTCAATTTGGATCTTCTTATCTCATTAGGAAAAAACCTTTTTTCTTTTAAATTCAAGAATCGTTCATGAATTAATAGTTAATGGTTCCGATTTGTCCTGAATTTTAGCTTTTTTGACTGAAAGTGCACGTTTGTTTTTTCAATAGAAAAAAGGGGGGAAGGGTCTCTTTTAAGAATGGGATTAAGGAAAACAGAATTGAAGATACAAACAAATCAAAAAAAGAAGTTTCGAACTCCTTTTTTTGGTTTTGGGGGGGTATTCTCATATATTTATTTTGTATCATTTTGGCGGCATGGCCGAGCGGTAAGGCGGGGGACTGCAAATCCTTTTTCCCCAGTTCAAATCCGGGTGTCGCCTGATCGACAAAATTGCTTATTCCGTTTTGTTGATATAAAACTTTACAATTTTTTTCCAGCAGAAACTGGCGGGGGAAAAGGACTCTTGAGACTTGCTTGATTCTAAATTCTAAGCATCCGCTGGTTTTTTTCTTTAAAATGCTATAAATCCTTGTGTCTCGTATTCAAGAAAGATTCTAGTAGTGAAAAGAAATCGGTAAACCTTGATATCATAGTTCTTCCACTCCACTACTAATGTAATGTCCGTCTACTGACCAGGTCTTGAATTAGATTGGATAGGGATAGATCGGACAGAGAATCGAATTCCATTTTTAGTTGGGGGGGGGCGGAATAAACTTTGTATACGGATTCATGAAAGTATATGAGCGCTCCGGCATTTATTCAATATTAGTTATTCAATCTAACTAATTGGCTTTCTTTTTTTTTATTTGATTATCATTTTGATTTTTTTTTTATATATTTTATTTTTTATTTATTTGTATTTAATAGAAATTTAGAAAAAAAAATTCTTTCTTTTCGGCAACCCCTAGTGAAAGAATTTAATCGGCTGTCTTCCGATTGTTTTACAGAGGCAATCGGGAGACGGTAAGGATTAGAACCAAGATGGAAATAAGAGTATGCGAAGTGATCCATCTTGGTTCTATATATATATATATATATATTTTACTTAATGAAATGGAGGGCAACAAAATAAACCATAGGTCTTATTATTCCTACCTGTTAGTAACATTCATTCCCTTAATACTTCCAAGGGTGTCTCCGGATATTTTGTTTGTGCTTAATGTTTTCTGATTATACTAGAAATCATATAAGAACTTGTTAGATGTTATAATTCGATTTATTGGATTCTTTCATCAATGATGTTAGACCAGAATCCCTTTTTGACTCTGTGCTAGTGATTCCACTATACTATTATTAGTGAACAATACTATAATAATTAGTGAACAATAACAATAATGAAATAATTCCTTCATATTGATAGAGATAGGAGACAGAATTTACATGGATATAGTAAGTCTCGCTTGGGCTGCTTTAATGGTAGTCTTTACATTTTCCCTTTCCCTCGTAGTATGGGGCAGAAGTGGACTCTAAAGATACTACTAATTGAGTTGAGGGAAAAAACGAAAATAAAACTGTATCAATTGTTTTATAGATGGATTCTGAAATTGTTTTCATTTTTCTATTTAATTCATTAATTCCATTTCGAAATGGAATTCAAAAATATCTGCATTTCGGAATTATAGTGTATTCGAGTGGAGTAATGTATTCTATGGATAATATACAAATAGAAAATACTCTTTCAATTAAACAAATATTTGAATTATTCCCATGTTTGTATTTTTAAAGTCAAGGGAATACAAATAATAGGAAATTTCTTCCAACCGAATTCTTTCTAAAATTTCGATGAACTGGCTCTTACCAAAATTATATATAGACAATGGGGAACCGCGGAACCCGTTTTTTTATTTTTTTTATCCCCCCCCCTTTTCACTTTTTTCAGAGAGAAAAGAAATCCGTTTTTTTATTAGTTATTAAGCGGATACACACTCTCTATAGGAAACAAGATAGACATAGTAGTTGTCTAAGGAGATACTACACATAATAAGATATTGCCGTTGCCTTAGGCGAGTCACATATTAGGTGCTTACCGCCTGTTTTATTATTTTGTTTATTATTTGATTTTTTTTTGTTTCGAAATTGGATTTATGCTTTCATTTCATATCATTGTTCAAATGTTAAAAATCGGTTGGGTTTCCTAATCTTTTCGAAATAGGAAAAAGTTTACCATAGAACCCCTGGATCATCTGTCAACTATTTAATCAATTACTTCTTCGGAATGCTAAAAAGATTATTTGATTTTTTTTAATATAATACCGGGATTGGTCTTGAAAATCATCAGAAATCTAAAAATTCGAATTGGAAGAATAAGAGTTGCCTTTTGATTATTTCAGATTGATTGGAACCAATACAAATCAACTAGATAAAACAAAGAAAAAAATTGGGACGCTATGTACATTACATATATGTGATTGATATTCTATATATATATGAAGATAGATATTGTAAATTGATCCATATTAAACCTCTATCCTTATAGAGTCAAACTTTATACACTACAATAATAGATAGTATGGTAGAAAGAAATAGATTTTATTTCTTTCTACCATACTATCAGATTTCATAGAATACTGCTAATTCTAGTCCAATCATTTCATTTAAGAGTAAGACGCGAAATTGAAATCCTTTTTCATTTTTTCTTCCATCGTTGCATTGATAAGAACTAAGAAGTCAAGTTTAAGTCAAATTAATTACTTTGGCTTACCGTTTTTACGTAAATTATAAGTAAAAAGGCAGTAGGAACTAGAATGAACAGTGCAGTAGCAATAAATGCGAGAATATTTACTTCCATAATCTCATCGTTAGATTTCTCTTTAATTCGCAATAACTCGGGATTTAATCCCATAGAGATGATAAATCTTTCGTCGGTAAATTCAATGGTATAAATTACATCTCGATGATATCGAATCGGATCAATATCATGAATAACAATATCTGAGCTATCAAATCGATTCATCGTCAAGAATTGAATAGTATAACATAGGACGATCTTTTATCCATACCAAATTCCAAAATGGTATTTCTGATCTAATCAAGAATTCCTTTACTTTTTTTTTTTTAATATTCTCATCCTTCGATTAGTAATAGGATAAACATATATCAAAAGTTCAGTGTGAAATTTGAATGAGATAGATTGTTTAAAATGCAAATAATTAGGAATTGAAATTTATACTTGAGGTTATACAAAATCGGAACCAGAAAAGGATATACTTTTAATCCTAAAGTATTCTATCAAAATCACTTGCAATCCTGAATATGACACTACTAATAATTGTACTAATCCACATATCTTTCTTTTCCATCAATCAGTATTAGTTGAAGAAATGGAAATTACCATATTGGTTTGATGAGAAATGTGAAACGAAAAAAAAAGAGAGATCCCTGTTAGGAATGAAATTATGTTTGTTATTTTTACTCCCTTTCACAGAAGAAATGAATTAATGTATTTTTTTATTTGATTTCTATCCATCGGGACTGACGGGGCTCGAACCCGCAGCTTCCGCCTTGACAGGGCGGTGCTCTGACCAATTGAACTACAATCCCAGGAAAAAAAGTGTACAACATGCATATTCTTACGATTTCATTCTCATTCAAACCCTTTCTTTCTATTTCGATTTTAGATTAGAATTGTCTTGTTCTAACTGGAAGAGGCGGGGCTGAAATATTGATATCTATATGGATATGCACTTTAGAGAGATCGACACAGATTACTAGTAATCTGTTCGTTATTGCCAAATCGAGTGAAAATCTTTAATGAATCAATGAAAATAAAAAAAGACTCTTTTTTATTTAGACTTTATACTTACAGATCTTGATATGAATGTAGATCATTAGCAAGATCTTAATTTGTGGAAAAAATACGTAAAAAAATAAATAGCGGTAGGGATGTATCAGATTTTTATTCTTCTGGATCAGAGTGGACATTTCCAGAGAACAGCAAATGGTTACATCATTTCATGGTGGATCGGCTAATTATTGGGCCGAGCTGGATTTGAACCAGCGTAGACATATTGCCAACGAATTTACAGTCCGTCCCCATTAACCGCTCGGGCATCGACCCAAGAAGAATCAATTTCAGTCTTTATTGATAATTCACGATCAATTTCCTTTCGTAGTACCCTACCCCCAGGGGAAGTCGAATCCCCGCTGCCTCCTTGAAAGAGAGATGTCCTGAACCACTAGACGATGGGGGCATACTTGCCCGACCGCCATTATACTATGTTCATAGTATGAACAGTTTTTTGAAATTGTCAATATAATGGAATGATATGACTCGATCAGAAAGAAGGATCTTTCCGTCTTTCAGAATTCCATAGAATTTTTTGATTCATCATTTTTTATTTAAAAATTGTTCATTCCAATCGCCACTCTATAATTCGAAAAATAGAAAAATAAGTAATACGAAAGAAATATAAGAGCTTTTCGGGGAATGATTGGTCTGCCGAAAAAGGCGAGGGGGTCA